CGTTGGGTCTTCCCATATCAATAGGTTCGTTCTTTCGCTCCTCTCTCCTCCAAAAGGAAACAAGATCTCTGAGATGAAGCCGGGCGAGATTATTCAAAGTAGCATGCCTGAATCTAACAGGCTTTCACGGTGGTGGAAGAACTGGATCAGGAATTCTATCCAATTCAAAGGATCTTCTAATCAATCCCTAGAACTTGATTCCATGATGACGCAAACAGAGATTCAACAACTAAAAGAAAGCGCGATTCTTGAGGATCCTTACTTTATGGAACCGGACGAAGGAGAGACGGAGGAAGAAAAGACGGAGGAAGAAGAGACGGAGGAAGTAGAGACGGAGGAAGTAGAGACGGAGGAAGTAGAGACGGACCAAGCAGTGGAAAATTCCGCAATGTCCCGGATCGAACAATTTCTTCGGAATCCTAGAAGATCCGTTCCTTCTTTTTTCTCTGATGGATGGTCAGAACTTCAGCTGGGCTCGAATCCGACTGAGAGGTCCACTAGAGATCAGAAATTATTACACGATTTTTCGGTTATTAGGCGATCGGAAACTATAGATATGGTTAAGCTATTCAAGACCCTTCTCTATTTACACAATACTGTCTCAATTCAGCCTATTTCAAAATTTGATCCCCTGTCAAATTTATTGATTCTATCAATAAATGCAATAAATGAGGATCTGATCTATACTAATGTATTTGACCTGTTCTCTCGAAAATACTGCATAGAAAAGCTGCGAGAAGAAATGCGGCGACAGGATCCCACTCAGATAGGTAACCCCTGCAGGCGCGGGAGGCCATGGAGAAAAAATCCATGGGTTCCACTTTCGCGGACTTTGTATGAAGAGAGAAAGTCTCGACATAACTTCGAAGATGGAATTCAAAGGGATGAAATAGAAAAGGATACTCTGAATCATAACTTCGAAGATGGAATTCAAAGGGATGAAATAGAAAAGGATACTCTGAATCATAACTTCGAAGATGGAATTCAAAGGGATGAAATAGAAAAGGATACTCTGAATCATAGAATTCCAAGGAAATATACGATCAACCAACATTTATCGAATTTTTTTTTGGAAAAGGGTCCATGGTTCGCTGATCTTCATCGTTTTGATAGATCCATGCGGCGGGCTGCAGAAAGATACACAGACACATTCACTTGGACAGACATCACCCAGAAAGATTTCGTTTCTGAGCAACTGGATGATGATTTCGTTTCTGAGCAACTGGATGATGATTTCGTTTCTGAGCAACTGGATGATGATTTCGTTTCTGAGCAACTGGATGATGATTTCGTTTTTGAGCAACTGGATGATGATTTCGTTTCTGAGCAACTGGATGATGATTTCGTTTCTGAGCAACTGGATGATGATGAGTCTTGCAAACCGCTAGAAAGGCAGTCGATGCTTTTTTATCCGCGTGGGCCGATTGGGGAGAGCCTGATGAAGGACCTCTTCCCAGATAAAAGACTCCGGGTTCACATGAAATGGTTGTTCGAGGACACCTGCAAGAAGCTGGATAACATGTATTCCGATTTCTCAATGATATTCGATGATCCATACAATTGGGTACATCCCCTGAAACCATTTGAGATAAGTTCTGAGATAAGTTCGTTGATATCTTTTTTTTATAAAGCACATCAACGTCCATTCGAAAGGCGTAAAACAGATTACTTCAGCCAAATTTGTAACAAAAAATTCCCATTTTCGGTGAAAAGGGCCCGTCTCAATAATTCTGATTTTATCTATCGACAATTCCTTAATACTTTCTTCATTCGCAACAAAAAACGCAACAAAAAATTTTCTTTGGGCGTCGGTCAAAAAATACATGCTTTTTCGGAGAGAGATATTCTTTCAGCAATCCAGTCAGAGATATCTAAGATATTCAGATCTAAGGATTTTGTACAAACGGGGGAGGCTGAACCTATCTGGTGTCGAGACCCGTATCTAGACATTTATCTAAAAAGAGACCCGATCGTAGACATTTGTACATCTGATGAAAAAAAACCCGAACTACTAGTCACTTTCGAAGAAGAGTTGAAACTAGAGCCAGAACTCGAAAATTTGGAAACAACTTATTGTCAACCTCTTTCAGATATGAATCTATTTGATTCAGAAGGGAAGAACTTGCATGAGTCTTTTTCAGATATGAATCTATTTGATTCAGAAGAGAAGAACTTGGATCAGTCTTTTAACTTGGATCAGTCTTTTTCAGATATGAATCTATTTGATTCAGAAGGGACGAAGCGCGATGAGGTGCTTACGAAGCTCCATGAGTGGCTTTCAGATATCGATCGAGCTGCTTTAGAAGCGACGAAGGTCGATGAGTCTTTTTCAGATATGAATCTATTTGATTTACAAGGTACGAAGGTCGATGAGTCTCTTTCAGATCTCGATCTAGCTGATTTAAAAGTTAATGAGTTGCTTTCAGATCTCGATCTAGCTGATTTAAAAGTTAATGAGTTGCTTTCAGATGATATAGATCGAGCTGAGTTAGATGAATTGCTTTCAGAGATCCATCGAGCTTATTTAGAAGATATCGATCAACCTGAGTTAGAAGTTATCGATCTAGCTGATTTAGAAAGGACGAAGGTCGATGAGTCTCGAGCTGATTTAGAAGCGACGAAGGTCGATGAGTCTCGAGCTGATTTAGAAAGGACGAAGGTCGATCAAGCTGATTTAGAAGATATCGATCGACCTGAGTTAGAAGCTATCGATCTAGCTGATTTAGAACCTATCGAGCCACCTGATTTAGAAGCTATCGATCGAGCTGAGTTAGAAGCTATCAATCGAGCTTATTTAGAAGATATTGATATTGATCTAGCTGAGTTAGAAGCTATCGATCTAGCTGATTTAGAAGCGACGAAGGTCGATGAGTCTCTTTCAGAGCTCAATCGAGCTGATTTAGAAAGGACGAAGGTCGATGAGTCTCGAGCTGATTTAGAAGCGACGAAGGTCGATGAGTCTCTTTCAGAGCTCAATCGAGCTGATTTAGAAAGGACGAAGGTCGATGAGTCTCGAGCTGATTTAGAAGCGACGAAAGTCGATGAGTCTCTTTCAGATCTCAACCGAGCTGATTTAGAAGGGACGGAGATCGATGAGTCTCTTTCAGATCTCAATCTAGCTGATTTAGAAGGGACCGAGGTTGATGAGTCTCTTTCAGATCTCAATCTAGCTGATTTAGAAGGGACCGAGGTTGATGAGTCTCTTTCAGATCTCAATCTAGCTGATTTAGAAGGCGATGAGTTGCTTTCAATTAATAAGCTATTTGATTTAGAACGGTTCTATCGGTCTCTCAAGTTGAATTCTAAGAGCTTTTTGCTTCCCTATACAAATTTTAATTCAAAGAGCCTTTTTATTCCCTCTTCATCGTTTGATAAATTTTTATCATTAGAAATCGAAAAGAGAAAAAATGATTGTCGTAGTCGTAACAAAGATGATGGTATTGTCCGAAAAGATCAACTAAGGAGTCTTTATCTAAGGACATCCTATAAAAAAATGCGCATGGATAGAAATAAAAAAAGCTTAGCTAGTGCTTTTTCAATTCGTTCAAAAGGGGATCTATTCCAAAAATATATCGCAAAAACAAAATGGAAGCTATTCAAAAGATATCTGCCATGGGCCCTTACTTCGACAGGGCTCAGATATCTAACCGTTCTATTTTTAGACATTGTTTCAGATCTATGGGGGAGAATATGGGACAGGCGAAGATGGCGAATTCGTATTATTGAGATTGACTTGTATGTTCTACGATTGAAGAGGAAATGGACGAGGAAATGGAGGAGGAAATGGACGGAGAAATGGACACAAGCAAAAGAAAAATGGACGCCGAAATTCAAAAAATGGGAGACGCAATTCAAAAAAGTGGATGCGAAACTTTTTAGATTGACGTTCCTATTAAAGAGGATAAAGACCTTTTACGAGACGTGTCTCGACACAGGTTATAGGAAAACTTTTTCTCGAAAGAGAAATAATGGGTCACCTCGGAACAGGAGAAATCTTCGGGAGTTCTTCATTTTAATGGATTTATTGGTTCTTGTTGTTGTATGTCTCGTTTCTAGAGCTTTTTTACAGAGTTTAGATAACTGGTTTTTAATAGTGAGAAAATTCAAAACGGCCGAAGCTTTGATCCTGGATGAAGTGATGATTGAGATTGAGTTGGAAGAACTTATGGCTGAGTATCCTCCATATGAATCGCCCGATTTCGGGTTAAGGGTCAAAAATTTCTTTCTAGGTCTTCTGGAAAAGATGTTATTCCCTAATCCTTATGGACTGCGCGTTAAGAAGAAAAGGAAATTTTTCAATATCAATCTCAGACCTATCATCAAGCTCATAAATCTCATAAGTAATGAAATTACTTTTGCGATAAAGACAAGATCCATAAGTCATACAAGTAAAGAGATCTATTCATTCATAAGAAAAAGAAAAAAAGTGACGCCGTATTGGGATCAAACAGCCGACTGGGTCTCAAACAATTATTGGATTGACAATCAAGAAAGAGAAGTCTTGATGCAGTTCGTCACCTTAAAGAGAGAAAGAAGTATTTCTGAAATTTTATGGAGTTTGACTCATAGTGATGAGTATGGATTAAAGGATGAGGTGCTGCCTGAAATGATTGAACAACCGGGCGAAGTGTACTTACGAAAGGTAATTGACTTTCATAAAAAGGATCTATTAAATTATGAGTTCAATCCATTTTCTTTAGCAGAAAAACGGATATTCCTTGCTCTTTATCATACAATGACTTATTCACAGACCTCGTCTGGGGTTGATCCTTCCCTATCTCGTCAAAAACCCTTTTCGCTACGCTTAACCTTAGCCCCCTCTAAGAGTATTTTAGTGATAGGTTGCATAGGACTTGGACGATCCTATTTGGTCAACTACCTAGCGAAAAACTCCTATCTTCCTTTCATTACGATAATTCTGCACAAGTTCCGGGGTACAATTTATCGTTTTGAAGATATCCTTGATGAGGAGGATGAGTATGACAGTGATGATGAGATCG